GGCCTCTTGAATCTTCTCTTTCCTATTTATTTTTAATTTGATTTCTTGTTTTTTTGTAATGTGTATTGACTCTTATTTAACTATTTATTTATCTTTTTTAACTATTATATATATTTGGTATAGGAATTCACTTGTTGAGATCCCATGAATCAATTGAAACTCCAGATTCATACTAGAACCACGATGATTTAATAAAGCCAAGCCTCAAGCCAAGCTAAACTCAAGGGTTCTCTGAGTAAGAACACTTTCATAATCACTTATTCAATGAATGTATGTTATGACTCAACAAAATCTAGATCTAGAAAAGGAGTTGTCCTTCGGTAAAAAAAAAAAGTAAGTCTGAAAGAAGAAAAATCGTTTGATTTAGGAAATATTTATTTGAAATTTTTGGAGTCCGGTTTCGAGGTCCGAATATTAGTTATGAATCATAGTTTTCGTATTTCTTTTCTTGATCTATTCTATATTACATGGATTTCGTGTTCCAGATACTAGAATAATTATCCGACGAAATAGACTCATCTTGATAGAGATGACAGAACTATTCTCTGTATTATTAATAGGATCAATTATAACAAGTCACACACTCATATTCCGGAGATACCGAAACAAATAAATTCCACGGTCGAACTACCAGAATGGTCTAGAAATCAAAGTTTTAAGTTTAAGTAAAGTAATTTTTTTTTTACTAGTACTTCATAGTTCTTATTAAAGTTAACTCATTGCAATTCCATCCAGTAAAACGGAAGAATTATAAATTTCCAAAATAATAGATAGAAATACCGCAAATAGGGCCATAGCGACCCCCATTAGTGGTGTAGTCCCCCAGCCCGGAGCTACTTTACCATATTCCGAATTCAGTGGTTTCAATAAATTCCCTACGGTAGTTCGTCTTGGCCCAGATCTAGAACTATCCTCGACGGTTTGTGTAGCCATAAATCCTATTTATTTAATCATTGGTTGAGATCTGTTGACTTTGTATACCATTTCGTTGTAGTTGTAAATAAACGATCTTATTATAGATCCATTGTATTGTGATCTTGAAATTGTCTAAAAATGGAAATAGCAACCCTAATCGCCATCTTTATATCTGGTTTACTTGTAAGCTTTACTGGGTACGCCTTATATACCGCTTTTGGGCAACCCTCTCAACAACTAAGAGATCCATTCGAAGAACACGGGGACTAGTTGAAGTAATGAGTCTCCCATATAGGGTAGGGAGACTCATTACTTCAATTGAAATAATGAAAAATTATTTTACTTTTTTAGTTGGAACCTTAGGCGGTTCTCGAAAAAAGATAGCGAAAAAAATTATCCCTAAAGTAGAGACTAAAAGGAATGTATAAACCAATGCTTCCATAGATTCGATCGTGGTTTACAATTATAGCTTCCACACCTATTCATTTGGCATCATTTACCATATAGTATAAAATATAAATATAAAGAAAAGGAAAAGAAAAGATAGTGATTCAAGTCAAGATTTCTTAAGTACTCTAACCCTATGTCAAATAAAAAAAAGAGGCGAAAGATACCAGAGCAATCTTGTATCAGACTACTTGTCTCCTTGTAGTTGGATCTCCTATTTTTTGGAATGCTCCAAATTCCACTTGAGCATCCAAATCTGGATCAATACCAGCAAAAACATCTCTGAACAAGGTTCTAGCGCCATGCCAAATGTGTCCGAAAAAGAAGAGCAAAGCAAACGTAGCATGACCAAAAGTGAACCAACCCCTTGGACTGCTACGAAAAACGCCATCAGATTTCAAAGTAGCCCGATCTAATTCAAAAATTTCACCTAATTGGGCACGTCTAGCATATTTTTTAACAGTCACAGGATCACTATAACTGACTCCATTGAGTTCGCCACCATAGAACTCAACAGTTACACCTACTTGTTCAACACTATACTTTGATTCTGCTCTCCTAAAAGGAACATCGGCTCTCACAATTCCGTCTCCATCCACCAAAACCACCGGAAATGTTTCAAAAAAAGTAGGCATACGACGTACAAAAAGCTCGCGCCCTTCTTTATCTCTAAAGACAGGGTGCCCTAACCATCCAACAGCTATTCCATCCCCGTTATCCATTGACCCTGCTCTGAATAATCCCCCTTTTGCCGGATTATTACCAATGTAATCATAAAAAGCTAATTTTTCGGGAATTTTAGACCAAGCTTCCGATAAACTTAGATTTTCGTCTAGTCCGGTGCTAACTCTTCGGTATATTTCTTGCTGAAAGTATCCTTGATCCCACTGATAACGAGTGGGACCAAATAATTCGATTGGAGTTGTTGCTGAACCATACCACATAGTTCCAGCAACAACGAAAGCTGCAAAAAAAACAGCAGCGATACTACTGGAAAGTACAGTTTCAATATTGCCCATACGCAATCCTTTGTATAGACGTTGAGGCGGACGGACACTAAGATGGAATAAGCCCGCTAATATGCCCAATGTACCCGCTGCAATATGATGAGAGGCAATTCCTCCGGGAACAAAAGGATCAAAGCCTTCCGCGCCCCATGCAGGACTTACAGGTTGTACTTTTCCGGTTAGTCCATAAGGATCGGACACCCATATTCCAGGACCATACAAACCTGTTACATGAAATGCGCCAAAACCAAAGCAAGCCAACCCTGAGAGAAATAAATGAATTCCAAAGATCTTAGGCAAATCCAAAGAAGGTTTGCCCGTACGTTCATCGCAGAATATTTCTAGGTCCCAATACACCCAATGCCAGATAGCTGCCAAGAAGCACAAACCAGAAAACACAATATGTGCCCCTGCCACACCTTCATAACTCCAAATACCTGGATTCGTTATAGTTCCCCCTGAAATACTCCAACCACCCCACGAATTGGTTATTCCTAAACGAGTCATGAAGGGTATAACGAACATACCTTGTCTCCACATTGGATCGAGAGCGGGGTCAGAGGGATCAAAAACCGCTAATTCGTATAAAGCCATCGAACCGGCCCAACCAGCAACTAGGGCTGTATGCATTATATGGACCGAAAGTAATCGACCAGGATCATTCAATACGACAGTATGAACACGATACCAAGGCAAACCCATGGAAATACCCCTTTATCAAAAAAAAACTAGACACTATGTCACTTTATTTTATCGCATTGGAATTGGAAAAGACTATACTATGTACCTAACTTTTCAGTAGATTCTGTATGAGAAAAGGTTAATATTTATTCCGTTCCATTGAAAATAAGGGAAAAATTCTGTTCGTAAGAACAAAGAGAAGCGGATCTATTCTATACCCGATAAGTACCAATACGCAATGGGAGGATTACTCCTACTTTCGGGAAACAAATACATAGATACTTGTTTATCATTCCAACGATTGATACGTTAGTTAAATTTTCTCTTTATTCATTCTGTCTTACTCTATAAACCTTTCAATATAAACCTTTCAATCTATGTATAAAAATCTATGTATAAAATACAATAAAGAGAAAAAGAGATAAAGATGATAAAGCCATTGTTACGTTTCCATATTAACGCGAAGTATAGTACTCAATTTTGTCTTTAAATTAATGCCCGTTGGTGTTCCAAAAGTACCTTTTCGGAATCCCGGAGAGGAAGATGCAACTTGGGTTGAGTTATAGTGCGACTTGTCAGACATATTGAGTCATATGGAATTTACCCGTTTTCTCCCCCGATCGAGATATCCTCTGTTTCGCCCAAGAAATATTGTATTGAGGGAAGCATCAATCATTCGGAGCGTGAAGTGTAATTAGATCAATTTATTTATATTTGCATTTTGGGATCCATATTATCAATTAGGAGGATTTATGGTTCACTTGGAAAATGGAAAAATAAAAATAAAGTATTCAGGCTCCGTTCAGAAAATACCAAATCGGTAATATATGTATGATTATTACTTGTATTATAAAGGATTCTTATCCTTACTATATTATTATAAGTAAGATGAGTTACTATAAGAGTGATTTCAAACGTCCAACCAATAACCAACAGAATAGCATGATGAATACATCAAATAGTTGAGTTGGGAAAAGACATGAAACGAATTGAAAAAAAAAGAAGTGGTACTGAGATTATTTGCCCTATATGTGCAAATAAAATTCGGACAGATCTTTTCCCGGAGTAGAACATGAACCTAAAAGAATTGCAAGGGCCCATTCAGGAACAAGAAAATTGCATCGTGATTTGAATATCGATGAAATAATACATCAATGAGAGAGATTAGTTCAATTTCTATAAGTTCAATAAATTCTTTTTTTATAGGTAAGGAAGCGAGAACACATCTCATGTTTTTTGAAAAATGGAAGAAAAACGTTTTTTTTAGAAAAACCTATTTTTAGAAAAACCTATTAAGTTAAAGAAAAAAGAAATAGAACAAGAATCGACACATTGATTCTTTTTTCTCCATTTCATTTTGATTTTGAACCGTATGCATCCAAAGGTGCGTGTACGGCTCCTAAAGGACTAAAGGATAGGATTTTGTCCTAATCAACCGACTTTATCGAGAAAGATTACTTTTTTTAGGACAAGAGGTCAAGGAGGAGATCTCGAATACTATTGTTGGTCTCATGGTATATCTCAGTATAGAAGATCAGACTAGGGATCTTTATTTATTTATAAACTCTCCCGGCGGATGGGTAATATCAGGAATAGCTATTTTTGATACTATGCAATTTGTGACGCCCGACGTGCATACAATATGCATGGGAATAGCCGCTTCAATGGCATCTTTCATCCTGGTCGGAGGAGAAATTACCAAACGTCTAGCATTCCCTCACGCTCGGCGCCAATGAGTTTTGATTTGAAAAAAAAAGAAACACTATGCCTTCGCCATATTGAATATGAATAATAAGTAATAATAGCATGGCACTTCGAGTTCGATCTAAACAAACCATTATTTTATTTTATTGTTTTTTCATAACATGAGATTTTGTATCGAGATAGTAGTATGAAACAAAGGGTATTTCCGATTTGTTGATTTTATGTGTCGGGAGTACATTTCAGCGTCACAAACTTTTTTTCTTCCACACTAGAAGTCTCTTTTTGATATTCATCTTATGAAAGAGTACGAAAAAAAATAAATTTTCCTTATTTGATCGTATCAGAAGGGAACTTTGGGATTGCTAAATCATAGATAAGATATAGATATCTATATAAAGCAACAGAACCATCATAGTATTTTTTACTCCTACGAAAGGAAGGGTGGTAAATGGATAATTCAACGATCTGAATCAGATAAATTATATTTCTTCGATAGACATAGAAGAGAAGAATAAAGTAAATTCCATTGCGGAGCCGTATGCAACATAGAAATGCCCGTACGGTTGTTCAATTCCATTTTCTTCTTTTTATTTTTTTTATCCTTTAATTTAGCCCAATCATGCGAGATAGAAGAACCTGTTATATCAATAACATTAGGTTAGGATTATGATTCATCAACCTGCTAGTTCTTTTTATGACGGAAGATCAGGGGACTTTTTCAGGGAAACGAGACAGATAGTGAAACTTCGCGAAACCCTCACAAAGGTTTATGTACAAAGAACAGGTATGCCTCTTTGGGTTGTAGCCCAAGACATGGAAAGAGATATTTTTATGTCAGCAACAGAAGCCCAAGCTCACGGCATTGTTGATCTTGTAGGGGCGGATCCTGAGGATTTCGAGGATTTTTTATTGTAAATCTATTTCAAACCGTAATTTAATTTTCTGTGATTTTATATTGAATAGAAAAAATAGATAATCATTAATTATCAGATTAATTCTCAGGTTAAGATCGATCTAAACCAACCCATTCCATTCTAATTTCTAATTATATATACAACGTATATATATATATACGACATGCCAACTATTAAACAACTTATTAGAAATGCAAGACAGCCAATAAGAAATGTTACGAAATCTCCCGCTCTTAGAGAATGTCCTCAGCGTCGAGGAACATGTACTAGGGTGTATGTGCGACTCGTTCAGATCATGAGTTCGAACAAATACAAATCATAAAATTTTTCCAGTATTACTGAACGGCACCAATGAATAGAGTAAATGGAAAAGATTTTTCATATATCTATATTGTGTATTGTGTATGGAATTTATGGTTTCCATTGGTGTAAATCCAATCACCTAAATTTGAGATGAAAAGCAATTCCCCATAGGTAGTAAATAGTTATCCATTAAGCGGAGGAAATGGTATCATAAGAAGCAAAAAGATTATGCTCCCATTGTTAAAAGAACGGACTAAGAGGGTCAGCTACCTAGCCAACTTTCCTAATTAAATGCCGTTACTGTATAGATAACTCTTATTGTGAAAAGAGCTATTACTCTATAATTGATAATTGATGGGTAGAGCCAAAGAGTGTGAACTATACAAGTTCACAATACCATTTGATTAAATGAAAGAAGAATTGATTAAATGAAAGAAGAAGCTCCGGTGTATAGAGAGGACCTCGCCGTTTAAGAAATAACCATAGAAACGAAGGAACCCACTTTTTTTAGTATCATTAGAATTTATTATTTTCAGGTGAAATGCCCGAAAGGAATAAAAAATGGTGGTAAGGAAGGTTATAGTAGCAAAAGCCATTCGAATTCATATTTTATATATCGGAATAATCCGTTTTGTTATTCATCGACCAAGGGGGATAAAAGGATGGCTGAAAGAATAGAAATCAATTAGTTATTCATTAAGGTTTTTTAATTTGATTCAATGACAAGAGTTAGACGGAGATATATAGCTCGTAGACGTCGAACAAAAATTCGTTTTTTTGCGTCAACCTTTAGAGGGGCTCATTCGAGACTTATTCGAACGATTACTCAACAAAAAATTAGAGCTTTGGCTTCCTCTCATCGAGATAGAGGCAGGCAAAAGAGGGATTTTCGTCGTTTGTGGATCACTCGGATAAATGCAATAACTCGCGAAAAGTCGGTATTGTATAGTTATAGTAGATTAATACATAATCTGTACAAGAAGCAATTGCTTCTTAATCGTAAAATACCTGCACAAATAGCTATATCAAATAAGAATTATCTTTACATGATTTCCAACAAGATCATCAAATCAAATTCAAATAAAGTAGATTATAAAGTCATGTACAGTAAAGGAATGATTGAAACGAAACAGAATTCCCCGGAGTGACTTCTCCGGGAAGATAGAATAAAAATCACTTAAAAAAAAAAAAAAAAATAAGTAATAGGAACGAACGAACATGTTTAAAAAAAATGGGAATTTTTTTTTCTTTTAACACCGGAACCCACTCTTATAGATTCTAGGCCTTTTCGAACAAAAAACACATCTGAGCTTGAGTTACGATTGGAGTTTGGAGTCAATCGAGGAGTATGTCTATTTTTTTTTTTCTAGGACGAGTAATTCGAGTTCGGGGGATCGACTCCGATTTTTTATTCTTAAATAGTCTCTCATTATTAAGAAAGGGTAACAAAGATAAAATACGGGCTTGCTTTATAGCAATAGTAATTAATCGTTGTTGTTTCAAAGTCAATCTATTCACCCGTCTAGATAATATTTTCCCTTGTTCACTAATAAATCGACTAATTAAACTCATGTTTCTATAATCGATTCGATCCCCCGATCTAATTGGGGTCAAACGCCTACGAAAAGATCGTTTGGATTTGCGAAAAGATTGCTTGGATTTACGAAAAGATTGTTTGGATTTATCCATGGTTTATTCCTTATCTCTAAAATTCTATTTCTTTATTTTATTTACTTCAGATCCTACCAAAATAGGCTTTGATTTGTATGCATAATGTATACACATTATTCATATTCTATATTAAAAATGAAAATTAAATATATGTTAAGCTCTTTTTCTTCTTTGACTTGAAAAGAACACATGTGTTCCGTTCAATCTATTTCTTGATTTCCCCATGAATCGTATGCTTGTGACAATAGCGACAAAATTTTCTCAATTCTAATCGACCAGGCGTATTGTGTCGATTCTTTTGAGTAATATATCTAGAAATACCCGGTGATTCCTTATTGACATCATTTCGGGCACAACTGGTACATTCTAAAATAACTATAACTCTTACATCCTTACCCTTAGCCATAAACCCCCTTTGAATTTTGTATCGGCTTAACTCTTACATTTTCGATCCGAGCTGAAGAAGAAGAAGAAAACAAAAATAAATTAAATAGAAGTTACTAACTAGAAATGGAATTTTCTAAAAATTTCGTTGCAATTATCATTAAATTCTTATTTATTCAAATTTAAAAATTAATATTAATGTAATTAAGTAAAAATTTTCATTTTATATTTTATAGAGTAATAAAATAATAATTTTATGAAGTAATAATTAAGTAATACAATTTCTTTCTAACTATCAATTGTTCCTATCCTAAATCCACTAAATTATTATTCTTATTTAATTTAAGTATCTTCTTTCTATGCTATGATTTCGCGGAACCCTCCCTAGACTGGATCCACATTTAAATTTTAGGTCTCCCAAATTCGATCTTCGATCTATCACATTTTTGTTGAGGTTCCATACACTTTTTTTCTTTTCTCCCTATCCTAAAGCTAAGGAACTGAAATGAAAGAACTGAAAAAGGAGGGAGGAAATTCGAAATTTGAGTCATGTAGAATTGTATCTCTAATTTTATTCATTTCTTCACATAATCAATAACTAGAATCAAAAAAATGGGAATGACAAGGCATCCGGGAATAAACGATTAATCTCTATCAATAGGCCTGCTAAAGACCCAAACCATAGAGTACTTAGCACAGGTGCTACGGAGAGATATGTTTTTATATCTCGCATTGAAAATCCTCCTTTCCTATGGATTGTAATACATATGTGTATATGGTCAGATGTTGTAGTTCAAGATCATTTGTATTTATTTTACACAGAATTCCGAACTAAATGCTAAAATAGATATGTACAATTAATCAATAGATTAGATTTTCATCTAATCCCCTGTTCCTGAACATTACTGATAAAACTTTTTTATACGTTAGGTTTCAGATGTATATAATTCTTATATTTATGATATGTATAAGATTTTCTTATATGAAACCAAAAGGAAGAGAAGAAATGATAAGAAAATTGTATATAGATGGAGGAAAAAATGAAGATATGGAAAACAAGACAGGTATTTTGTAGAATGAGACTGCCCAACAATTTGAAAAAAAAAGGGATGTAGCGCAGCTTGGTAGCGCGTTTGTTTTGGGTACAAAATGTCACGGGTTCAAATCCTGTCATCCCTACCTATTACTTCTTCTATGGACAGTAACGAGGATTAATTGAGAACGATTCAAATTGTACATAATTTTCCGTTTTTTATACTATATGTATGCAAGATGCATTGGGGTAGATTTCTTTACAGTACAGTTGTATCCCCTGTCATAAGCATAAGAAAGCGCTCTTAGTTCAGTTCGGTAGAACGCGGGTCTCCAAAACCCGATGTCGTGGGTTCAAATCCTACAGAGCGTGAGTCAGTTTATTTGATGTCGAATCACAATAAAATATTTGAACAAAAAAAAAACAAAAAAGTTTAATTGCAACTTGCATTGGACCTCCTGCGGGAAGGAGGTCAATAAAAAAGAAATAAATATTACTCAATCAAAGATCTAACTGATCACCGCGTCTGTATTGTAAATATGCGGTTACGAATAATCCTGCTAAAGTAATAGGAATTAGACCTAAGACGATTCCAAATAGAAAAACTTCAATCATTTCGGTTTGTTTAAGGGGATAAAAAAATAGGTAAGATACATTTAAAAATATTAATCTGAATTATCCATGAATCTCGATGACCAAGAATTGACAATTGATGTGTAAAAGAACCATAGAATACCAAGAATCTCAGAGAAATATTCGTTTTTATCAATTTTTTCATTCAATTTATTTCAAATAAGTCGTATCTTGTTTAAACCAATGAATAGAGCTGGGGTTATAGTTAAAGCAGCCAGTAGAAAACCGAAATAACTAGTTATAGTAAGCATGAAAGAGCTAAATTAGATATGTTCCTTTGCTACATATGCTGATAAAGCACTTACCTA